CCATTAGCAAGAACCTGTTTCAATTGCATATCATAAGGAATTCGAACAATTGCTTCAAACACAGTATCAGGAAGTACTGTTTGTGGAACCTCAATATCTACGGGCTTATTAGCTAAATGGCAATTGGCACATACAATACGCCCAGTCGCTTCTCGTGGATTTTCATAACCCTGTTGTGCAAAAATGGGATATGCATTTGAAATATATGTCCGAGTGATTATATATATCATGAGCGATACGGAAATGGATCGAGTAATCTGTTCCTTTGTCCAAGAAAAGTTATTTCGAGTTTGCATGGTCCAATCATTGAGCCCCAAATTTCTACAATAAATTGGGTAGGTTTCTAGTATAGTTCCCTATCCACGATTTTGCTATGTACTGAAATAAGTTTACTAGAATATAGTAGAAATCCTCTGGAGAAATATAAAGAGTAATTACAATTTTGAACGCTTCACTTTGTTTATGTACAAAGATTATATTTGTATTAATATTAGCGGATCATTTTTCAATCATTCATTGAATGATAAATCACTACGAGTGATGGAGATACACGATTTAAATAACGGAAGATCCAATATTTTAAAATTGTATCTAGAATAACTGGAAAAGTGGAAACAAGACCAGATATAATTTGATCATTCTGAGGAAATCCAAAATCTTTGTAGACAGAGCCAAGCATTAGTTCCCAACCATGGGGCGAATGGAATCCGATACACAAATCAGTTAATAAAAGAATAGAAAAAGCTTTTATTGTGTCGCTTAAGTTATATAAGAATTCCTGAACCCAAGAGTTAAGAATAACAAGCTCTTCATTACCTAGAATAGAATAACCACTTAGAATAAGGAAACATATTATATTTGTCGAGAAGTGTAAAATCGTATGGATACGATCCTCATTGTGCATCTTTATCAATTGGATTGTTTCGTTGTGGATTCCTATACTAAGCTTTTGTAGATGTGTCTCTGGATATTCTTTTATCATTTCGTTCAACAGGAAAAGTTCCTCTAATTCTATGAATTTTTTGAGAATATTATTTTCTTGAATATCATTCAAAAACATTTTCGATTGCCTAGTATTCCACCAATTCGTAACCCTGGATTCCATACTTTTATTAAATACTAGAGAGATCCACAAGGGCAAAAATACTATAGATACAAGATATAGAAGGGGAGTGAATGCTTTCTTTTTTGCCATTTTTTTTTCATCTGTGAATTCTTAATGAACCCACCTCATTTGTCGACTCTATGCGATCTACTATTTCTATCAAGCATGAATTCTATATACAAAGTATAGAGCCTCTTAATGGTTTTTATTTGTGATTTATTGGTTATTCCTTGAATCGCGAAAGAATATAGAATAAGAGTCCACTTCGAATTCGAATGAAGAAATAATAAAAAATAGTGTTTTGGTTCCAGATATCTCAATTGGGCAAATTCATATCAATTGCGTCCTTTTGATAAAGGCCCCAAAAAGCCATTTGAAGTAATGAATCTTAATATTATTGGTATTTGGAAATGAACTAACTCCCTTTCTATCAAAATATCAAATGTTTCCAAAAATTTCTCCGGCTGCTCACGCCCACCGTCCGGGAAAAACCTCTGAAGAATAGTGTGATGATCCAAAATAAGTGGCAAAACAAGATAGAAATTTTAGAGTTATGATTAGTTATCATTAGAAGAGATTTCATTTTTTGGTTATTTAATTAAGGAGTCCAAAGAAATGACCCATCTGTATCTAATCCAATGTATCAATTCCAAAAATGGGACCTAAAATAAAAATGATTTCTACCAAAATATAATGGTTTGCTATAGGAGATGGATCTATTAGTTATTTCAATTTGTTACTTGTTTTATTAATGAATTTTCAATTCAATTCAAAATACTTCAATTGGTACACGCAAGAAATAGGCCAATTCGGCAGCTTTTTGTTCAATTTCTCGTGGAGTTAAATTCTCATCAGTACGAGTTAAGGGAATGGTCCCCTGGCCTCGGATATCCATATAAAGGACACGACGGGCAGAAATACCCTCTTTAACTTCTATTCTGATGGACTGAATATCTTTCATAAGGAATCGAAGAAAGATGCGACGATTTTTTCCAGGAAATCCCCAACGAAAAATACACACAATTCCCTCTTTTCTATCGAAGCGATCATAACCACTACCTACATTCCACGAAATTGTGCACCACAAATAGGAGCTAATAAAGAGACCCGCGATGCCATAGAAAGACATCACGATCCCTTGTGGAAAAAAAAGTATTTGCTGAGACGGAAATAAAGATATCAAATTTATACCGAGATAACTGGAAGTTCCAACCAATAAGAATCCCAATGAACCTAAAAAAAGGATAAAGGCCCAGCAAAAATTACTTGTTTTTCGAGATCCCGTTATAAGTTCTATCCATATATGTTCTGATCGCCAACTCATACTAGATCCAGTTGCATTTTATTGAAATTGAGAGAATAACCAAAATAAATTGGACTTTACTCTTTTTTTGTTTCCGAAGTAACTCTCATCAACTAGCACTATTCGGATGTGAACCTTATAGACGTAATTAATCAAATCGGCTAGATCTAAAATACTAGTATCCCCTTCATACGATCCGCTGAGGAAGCCGCATCTTATATGACATTCTACAAAGTGGATATCATGTTATGATACATGTCTAAGTCTTGAAAAAAGTAGGATTTAAAAAATCTTGTTTCTTTGAACATGAAGAAATAAAGAAACCATTGCAATTGCTGGAAATACTAGGCCCACTAACGGCACGAAAATAGAGGGTAAGTTGAGAGTTGTCATAGAATGGGTACCCCGATTTAATATTTGTACCTGTTATTCTTATATTATATATTTTTAAATGAGTTATTAATTATAATTCATATATAATTATACTATAAGTGAGTATATATAATAATTGAGTATATAATAAGATATAATAAGTGCAAGGAATATAGAATGGAATATATGTATGATAATCCATTTCTTTCATATGCTTTTTTGATTATTTTATTCTTGTCTTCTAATTTTAATTTTATAAAGAGTTTCTTACAAATTTCCGTTAGAATACAATCCAACAGAGATTATTAGTAATTTAGTAATAATTAAAATTCTTGGGAGATATGGAAAGAGGCAAGACTCTATATATCTATTTGAATTAGATTTATTTGAATTATATTATATATACATACGGAACGTTAAGGTTAAATTAGTTTTATTTGCCTTGCCTAATATAATGTCACAAAAATAAGAATTAACCCTTTCATCTTGTTGATAGAAGTTTTCTAATTACTAATCAGTATAAGTAATATGGGTAAAAAAGATCTCGAAAACAACATAACGAATTTTCTGCAACTTTAGAAAACCCAATCCTTCTCATTTTTACTTTTATTCTGATAAACTAACTACTCGTTCGCCACAAAAAAAATAATTGAATTTTGATTCTAAAGGAAAGAAAGTGTGGAGCTGAAATAATTCATTGAGAACGCCTTTTAAAAGATTACGTGGTACAATTGAATCGAATAAGCCTTTATGGAATAAATATTCAGCTGCTTGTGACCCTTCAGGCACTGTCTTATTCAATGTTTGTTCAATTACTCGTTTACCCGCAAATGCAATGTAGGCATTGGGTTCGGCAATAATGATATCCCCCAACATACCAAAACTGGCTGTCACCCCACCAGTAGTAGGGGATGTAAGGATTGATACATAGAATAACTTTTTATTTGATTGATAATCATATAAAGCAGCAGATATTTTAGCCATTTGCATCAAGCTCAAACTTCCTTCTTGCATGCGTGCTCCTCCAGAAGCACATACTAGAATAAGAGGTAGATATTTATTGGTAGCATACTCGATCAAACGGGTGATTTTCTCGCCTACTACAGATCCCATACTACCCCCCATAAATTGAAAATCCATAACCCCAATTGCTATAGGAATACCATTTAGTTGACCTATGCCTGTTTGAACAGCCTCAGTTAATCCTGTCTTTCTTTGATAAGAATCAATACGCTCTTTATAAGGTTCCTCCTCCGAATGAAATTCAATGGGATCTAGAGAGACCATGTCTTCATCCAGAGGATCCCAAGTACCGGGATCAACCGAAAGTTCTATTCTATCTGAACTACTCATTTTCAAATGATATCCACATTGTTCACAAATATGCATTTTTGACTTACAAAATTTCTTATAATTTAATCCATAACAATTTTCGCATTGAACCCATAAATGCCCGTATTTTTGAGTTACCTCAAGATCATTTGAAATTTTAGTTAAATCACTACCATTTTTGGTAGTTCTTATACAAGAATTCTTGTTTTCACTACGATTCAAACTTTCATCAAAAATATAACTAAAAATGTAGCTGTTACCAGAATTCTCACTACCACTTAAAATGTAACTATAAATATGGATTTGAGAACGAATATAACTGTCAATGCAACTATTAATATGATTATTCCAACTATATTGAGTATCAGACATGGAACGATCAGAGTGTAGATCATCACCCTTAGATACATTATTCAGATAACTATAATTCCGATAACTATAAAAAGAACTTTCTACTTCCCTCAGAAAAGAATGATCATTATCAATCTCAAAAATCTGATTTTCAATATCAAAATATATGGAATAACTGTCCCCATTACTATCCTTAACTAAAAACGTGTCATCGGAGATGAAATTCCTAATATCCCGAACGCCGAATAAATGATCAACATTATTGTAACTAGAACTAGTATTCTCACTACAACGAGGAATTTTTTTATACGGATCAGTTATAATAGGATCTTCACTACCACAGGTATTTTCAATAGGACCAAGACTGTCCATTGATTTACTTAGCTTACATCTGTATTTTAACTCCTCGTTAGACAACATCGAATTGAACCGCCGTTTTTCCATAGAGCCTTCTTGTCCCCTAATTTCTACGAAAATACAATAGATGAATAGTCATTCGATGAAAAATCATTTGAATATCTCATTACCTATCAGACA